TTTGGTGCTTCGACTCTTACATAAAGTTCTTGCTTAGACAATTCAAAAGTTGGAGAAGGTTTTTTACTAATAAATCGATAGTCAAAATCATTCCATTCAGGGTCTTTTATTCTACCAAAGCGTCGAATTTCTAAATTCTCATAGGGTCCCCCTGGAATTCCTTCCAGAGCCTGTTGGATAATTTTTATGGATTCTGTCATTTCACTGATTCGTACTAAATACCGAGCTAATGAATCCCCTTCTTTTTGCCATTGAATCTCCCAATCAAATTCGTCGTAAGACTCATAACGATCAATTTTACGAAGATCCCACTGTATTCCGGAAGCTCGTAGCATTGGGCCCGATAAACCCCAATTTAGTGCTTCTTCTGCGCCAATAATGCCTACGCCTTCAACTCGTTCTAAAAAAATAGGATTCCGCGTAATAAGCTTTTGATATTCAGCAACCCCGGTTAAAAAATAATCGCAAAAATCCAAACATTTATCTATCCAGCCATGAGGTAGATCAGCAGCTACTCCTCCGATACGAAAATAATTATGCATCATGCGCATACCGGTAGCAGCTTCGAACAAGTCATATATTAACTCTCGTTCTCGAAAAATATAGAAGAAAGGGGTCTGTGCCCCAATATCTGCCATAAAAGGGCCAAGCCATAACAAATGAGAAGCGATACGACTTAACTCTAACATAATAGCTCTGATATAGCTAGCCCTTTTAGGTACTTGAATATTGCCTAGCTGTTCGGGTCCATTTACGGTTATTGCTTCTGTGAACATAGTAGCTAAATAATCCCAACGCGTTACATAAGGCAAATATTGTATAATTGTTCGATTTTCCGCAATTTTCTCCATCCCTCTATGTAAATAACCCAGTATTGGTTCACAATCAATAACATTTTCACCATCGAGAGTAACAATCAGTCGAAGAACACCATGCATTGATGGGTGGTGAGGGCCCATATTGACTATCATGAGGTCTTTTCTTGTAGTTGGTGCAATCATAAGTTTTTTCCCGAGTCGTTCTTCCATGCATTGCTGAAAGTAAAAAGAAGTTCATCAAAATTTAAACGACTAAGCTCAAATGGTATCACGCTTCAAATTAACGAGTTTTTATCTCTCGAATATTTAACTCACTAATTAATTCTTTATAGCGTCTTCTATTTTTTTTTGACAAATAGGCCAGCAGTCGTTGGCGTTTTCCCAAAATTTTCCGCAAACCTCTCTGGGATGAAGAGTCTTTTTTGTGCAATTCCAAATGTGAAGTAAGTCTTCTTATCTTAGTGGTAAAATTGAATACTTGAAATTCAACAGACCCTCTGTTTTCTTCGTTTTCTTTTTGAGAAATAACCGAAATGAATGAATTTGTTACCATAAAAAAATCCCCTTTCCCTTTTTACAGATATGGATTTTATTGATCAGTAATAATAATGCCATTAATTGGAATCTGGTATATACAATAATCTAATCCAAATTTCTTTATGAACTCCTAATTTTCTGAATTCAAATCAATTAATCCAATTTCTAATTGGATTTAGATAGGGATAGAAAAGGATTGGTACATTTTCGCATCGAAGAATTTAGACCTAAAACAAAGAAGGTTCTGTTGATTCATTTCGAGATCTAATCGAGACATTATTCATTTCCTATTTCCTATTGGATATTAGAATGAAATGTGAGACAAGACATGTGATCTATGTATTTGTTTGCTTTGATATACCCTATTATATATATAGGGTATAGAATATATAGAAAAAGTGTATTATCCACGAAATGTCAAAATTTCAATCGTGGATACAGATGTATTCTTAACATACTGAAACGACTGCCATTATTGGTATCAAACCAATAACGATTCATACAAGCTAAATCCTCTAATCGATAATTAGGCCAAAGAAAGAGCTTTAATTTCATTAATTGATTTTTCTCTCTATTAAAATGGTTACTGTCATGCGAAACTTGGCTGCTGTCTTTTACGTCCTTTGCATTCCAAAATACTGGATTTCTATCTTCACCATTTCTATTCTTTGAATTAAAACAACTTAGAATTTTCAACTTTCTACGACGTCTAAACGAGAAAATATTTTCAGGAACAACCAAATCCAAATGATTTTTGTCTCTATTTTCAGTTATTCTTTGGTGTGATGAAATAGTTTCATCAAAATTCTTCTTAGAAACATATCTTTGTTCTTGGTATTTTTGATTAATTTGGTGCTTACTCTTATGAACCAATGAAATACCTATGGTTTGATACATAATAAATTGTGCATCGTTTTTTCCAAACAGACGAATGGGTTCTATAATCAATATTCCCTTTTTCATCAATTGGTTAAGAGTTAAATTCTTCTCAATCAGCATTATATCCAAACTCATTTCTCTATTTTGAATCGAGGGTATAGTAATTTGGGTTGGATCTATCAGTCTAAGCAGGAGACAATATACCTTGACATTATTGATCAGTCTTTGATTCAAAGTATCGTCCCATCTCAATTGAAAAAGCAAATAACGTTTCAGGAAGAAATCTAGTTCTGCTCTCGCGCTGCTTTTGTATTGTTTTTTCTTTTTCCCCTTTTTCATGTCTGATCTTGCATAATTTTCTTCACTATCTTTTTGTTGTGAGAGAACGGATCCAAGATTTCCTGGACTTGTGGGTTCTTTTTCTCCTTGATTTTCATGCTTTTTATTCGATGGTATCAAAAAACTTCCTTTTTGCTTTTGATTTATTTTTTTATTTTCACTACTATTTTCATTTTTATTCAAATTTGAAAGAAGTAATTTGCTTGGTATAAACCAAGGTTTGCTTTTATATGCATTATAAAGTAACACAAATTCTGGGAAGAACCAAGGTTCCAAATTCGCTATGCGACACTTTAGCATTTTTTCATTCATTCCCATCCAATCAAAAAATACTTTGTCGGAGTTTGGTGGATTGATTTCTGGAATCATAAGGTAAAAAAGATCTTTTTTAGGAATTATTTGAGTATTTTGATTCCCATTGCTGACCCAGGCCTCAATATCGCCTTTTTGTTTAAGATCAAAATTGAGAATGTTCCAATCAAAATATTTTCTATCGACCGTTTTTTCCATATATAGAATATGGACCTTTCCTAGATAATTATCGATAGGGATGTTCCTCAGTATATTTTCTTTATGCGTGTTATAAGAAATCTCTTGCTTCTTACGTCCTTGAAACGGAGATCTATAAAAAAAGTATTCCGTTTTATTTTCATAATTAAGAAATTTATATGATAAAAGATCATATTTATAGTATTTTTGCAAATTCTCTTTTCTTTTTTGATTAGATAATGAATATACTTCAATTTGTTTTTGTTTTTTGAAATCAATTAATTGGTCTTTTTCATATGAATGCCTTTTGCTAAAATTTTCCTTTTTACGCTGATGAACTGTATTGCGCCATTTTTCTGGTATTAATCTATACCATCTGCTCTGAGATAAATTGTATTGATAATATCCTCTTAACCACTTTTTCCATTGATTCATTTCATAACTCGGAAGTTTCTTATCCCCTAATTTCGAATCAACCATTCCTTGTGTTTCAAAAGAATCCTTTATTTCAGGCGGGGGGATTCCTTGAGATTGAAGAACAGCTCTTAATTTATACGAGTTACTAACTTGGATTTGTGATAATTTGAAAAATACATATGCTTGTGACACGTAGGATAAGTCATAAAAAATAGGTGAATTTTTTTGACTATTACTAATATTATCAAGTGACTTTTTTATAGTCGAAATAAATGGAATTAGATTTTTCTTAATTTTATTAATTCTTTCTTGTTTTCTTTCATTATTGTAAATGGATTTATCAATAATTTTTTTTGTTGATTCAAGAAAAAGTTCTGTATTCATTCTGGGAATATTAATGATACATAAAAATATATCTGTGTAGATTCTTTCAATGAAAAATTTCAAAAAAAGAGGTAATTTAGAGATTAATTGAGCATTTCTTTTTTTGAATATTTGCCATTTTTCGAATCTTTTAGCATTATAACTTGTTTTTTTAAGACTAATATTATTTATTCTTGGAGTTATTTTTTTTTGCTCTTTTATAATTCTTTCTATTTGATTTCGAATTGTACTTGTTCTAGTAGTCAAATCCTTGATTTTTTTTTCTGTTAATGAAGAATTTGTCCAATTCGTAGATGCAATTTCACTAAACGATTCGTGAATTAGCTGATTGCTTATTATAGAATCTTTTTCTTCTTTAATTTCACTTGATTCATATACTTCTCTTCCTGGTAATCGAAATAACAGAATTTTTGAAAGTTCTTTTATTATTTTTTTTATAAAAATAACACTTTTGATAACCCATTCTTTTGTTTCTTTTAAAACTTTTCGAAGTAATTTTATTTTTCTTTTAAAAACTATTAGAACTCGAGAAGACTTCTTTTTAAATTTTCCAATTTTTTTTTCAATTTCCTTAAAAATGGGTTTAAAAAAGGAAGGTCCTTTTCGGGGCGAACCAAAAGGAAGTTCAGTTTCCATTCCCCAAACTGTTAAAAAACAAAAATCATCTTTTTCTTTTTTCTTTTTCATTAAACCTTTCTTAGATGATCGTAGTTTCGATTTGTGCCAAGGTTTCAGACGGAAGGGAAATAAGATTTTTATCTGAATACCGTCTGTCAACCAATTTTTCGGAAATTCTGTTTCGGATAATGGAACACCATTATAGGTACATTTAACATGCATCTCTCTATTCCATTCCTGTAAATCCTCAAACCATTCGGGAAATTGAAATAGGAACATGCGTCCACTATTTTTTGCAATTAGCAATGAAGGTAATACAATATATTTTCTAAAAATAGATTGAGTTAGTAACATGCAACCTCTTATTACTTGTGTAACTGGAATGGTATCCCAGGCCTCTGCTATCTGTATTCGCTCTTTCTCCGTTCTTTTCTTCGTCTCTTTTTCTTCTTCTCTTTTTCTTTCTTCTTCTGTATACTCTACAATTTTGAATGCTTCCCCTTTCCCTACCCAATTTCT